ATTACCACAGAGTCAACTTGAACAATTAGAACTTGACCCGATTTTAAATGCGGTCCTTTTTTGGCTATACATACATTTTCACAAAGAAACTGCCCAAGACTAACGATTGTAGATGTCTCTTCACAATAATTGTAATGGAGAAAATACCAATTCAAATGGAATGGATTCAAAATGATGTTACTGCATGAATAGGGATTATAAATTTGACCATTTTCATCCAGTAAATAATATTTAAGTATTTGAAAAATCTGTTTTAAATTGTCAAGTTGCAAATAGTTAGTTACCAAGATCTGATTATGGGTTATTAAATGGGAAAATAAATCAAAATTATAAATTGGAAAGCCTGTTCCTAACGGGCCCAAGGAATTACTAATTGGAATTAGGGGGTTCTTTTTGATTGATTCCTTTATCACATTGGGAGATTTTACATCGTTGAATGGGCCTATTCGAAAACAATTGGATGATGACAAAATTATCAAAGATTGAGATTCCTTATTTCGATTCAACAACGTATGGATAGTTCCTTGATTTGGATTAAGGGATTCTTGAATCCTTGCCTCGGAATAGGAATAAATGGAAGAAAACGGATTGACATTAGCGCGATCTGATCCCTTCTCAGAGATCAATCCTGAACCCGACAGATCGTTCCTTTTTCCGGTATAAGAAATAGGTGACTTCGCTAAGTCGATTCTTAGAAAATATCTAAGCAAACCATTTGTCCTTATTTCAACAAAGGAAGCACAGGCCTTTTCGATCTTTTTGTCTTGGTCCCAATTCAACACTAAAGAAGTCCGAACTAATTGAATACTTGTGTCCCAAATTTCAAGAATTGGGTCGTAATAAAGGATATAATTGACAACTCGAAGTTGTAGATTATCACTTTCCTGCAAGAGATCCGGCGGGAAAAGTCTTCCTAAATTTATACCATCCGTTTTTTTATATGGGACTACAGGTTGAACCAAAACAAAATACTTTTTTTCATACCTGGAAAGTTTCATTCGTTGGATATAAAGCCAATTTTTCAATTTTTTGTATTCTTTGGAATTTGGTTTTCCCCCTCCTGGTGGTATCAATCGGAATGCCTTATTTGTCTTTCCAGGAAAATGGATATCTCCAGAAAAGATTATCAGTTTGATTTTTTCTGCTTTTTTCTTCACTCGGACCAATCCGCCTACCCGACTTCTTCTATTTAAAGTGATTTGTGTATCTGCCCCAATAATACTATTGTGCCGTACCATTATGGAAGAAGATTCGGCCAAAATGTGGACTTCCACGGGAATAAAAAAAAATGGATTTACTTCCTTTTGGTATTTTGGCCAAAATACCTTGACTCCTCGATACTCAATCAAATCCTCTTCGTTGACGATTGAATTCAGTTCTCTAGTCTCATATTTAGTAAGTCCTGAGCTCTTTCTTATATATCGAGGATCATCGAAATAAGCAAGAATACTATTTCTACGGAGAATACCATTTCTGGGGATTTCCATTGAGATACCTGAAGAAGGTATTAGTTGGGTCTCGCCTTCTTGAATCGATTCGAGTGGAATGATGAATCTATTTCTTCGCCTCTTTGCCAATAAATCAGAATTGCCGTCGAGAATGGCCGGATATCTGAGATTATAACGACCCGTACATGTCATTCGATTAAGTTCTGAATAATCAGGAATCCTATCTCCTGTTTGATTTTTACCAGAAAAATACGAACTAAAAAATTTGTGTCTCACTTGATTATTAGTTACTGAGGGGTTAGCAATATATCTTGGCTTGACAGAAAGAGAATAAGCGTTCATTTGATCTTGATCCTTGTGGATCGAACAGGGGCCTAGACTGTATCTCCAGGGCTCCCCTAATAATATCCATAAATGACTTGTTTTTGGTAAGAGATGAATATTACCATATGTAAATTCAGGTGCATGGTACACATCAGTATTCCAGTGCATTTCGCCCTCTGAGTCAGAATAAATATGTTTTCGAACCTTCTCTTTCAAATTCAAAGTGGATGTTCTCGCACGAATCTCAGCAATCACTTGTTCTGATTCTACATATTGATCGTTTTGAACTAAAAGAAAACTTTTGGGCGGAATACACACATTGTGTATAATATCTTCACTCTCAATAGTTACATACAAGTCTCTAGAACATAGAAAAGCAGGATGTCCATGACGTGTACGTGTCGGATGAACCAAATCCTCGTTGAATTTTATTTTTCCATTAGAAGGGGCTCGCACATGTTCTGCAGTACCCCCTGTGAATACTCCGCCGGTATGAAAAGTTCTTAATGTTAATTGAGTGCCCGGTTCTCCAATAGATTGACCTGCAATAATACCTACGGCTTCTCCCAATTCGACCAGGTCGTCATGAGCTGGACTCCGGCCATAACATAATTGACAAATCCAAGATGTACTCCTACAAGTAAAGGGGGTTCGAATAGAGATTGGTTGTGCTCTAAAAGTTATGAATCTACTGACAAGTCCAACCCCAATATCTTGATTTCTAGTAGCAATACATCGCGAACCTATATATATATCATCTGCTAATACACGGCCAATTAATGTTTGGATAAAAATCCTGTCCGCCATCATTCCATTTCGAGGACTTACAGAAATACCTCGAACGGTGCCACAATCTGTTCGACGTACAACAATGTGTTGAACTACTTCAACAAGTCTGCGCGTGAGATATCCTGCATCTGAGGTTCGGATAGCGGTATCCACAACCCCTTTACGGGCTCCGTAGCAAGAAATAATGTATTCTGTTAAAGAGAGTCCTTCGCGTAAATTGCTTTGGATGGGTAAATCAATCATTTGCCCTTGGGGATCCGACATTAATCCTCTCATACCTACTAATTGATGTACCTGAGAAGCATTTCCTCTGGCTCCCGAAAAAGACATTATATGGACTGGATTAAAAGGATCGGTCATCCGAAAATTAGGATTCATTTCTTGTCGCAAATATTCACTTGTGGCATACCATATTTCGATCGATTGACGTAATTTTTCTACCGCGTGTACATTCCCATAATGATGGTGTTTTTCCAAAATAAAACTTTGTTGTTCAGCGTCTTGAACTAGCCATCTTTTAGAAGGTATTGTTAAAAGATCATCAATTCCTAATGAAATGGATGCGGCGGTAGCTTGTCGGAAACCCAGAGTCTTTACTTGATCCAGGATATGTGATGTATATCCTATTCCATAGTGATCAATAAATCGACTAATAAGTCGTTTCATGGCAGTTCCGTCTATCACTTTATTGTGAAAGACCTGAGTGGGCCGTTCTGCCATCAGTACCTCCATATTGCGCTGAGTAGAATTTGACAATGGGCTTGAGTCAGTGATTGGAAAACTTCCTTTTCTAGATCTTGATTCACGTAGAAATTCCGCAATTATGGTCCTAGTTAACCCGGAGAGACTCGAATTCCCGTTGGTAGCATATAATTACAACAGCCCTGCCAAAACCCCTGTATGGCTTCTTCTATTTCTCGATAAAGAGAAATATGACCAAGAGTGGTTCGAATATATATATAAAGAATTTCTTTTTTTATACTTCGTACTATTAGATAGTGTCCATAAATCTCATAATAGGTCCCCACAGATTCATAGTGAATTTCGATGGGAACTTCTCTTGCAGCAATAACGCGTTGATCTAGTCGCCACCGCAGCCACAAAGGACTACCTACATTGATTCGTTTTTGCCGATAAGCTCCAATTGCATCATAGGGATTACAAAAAAAGGGTTCTTTTTTTTTTGTATACTTATAGTTATTATCTTCATTTTGATAGTTTCTACGATTACATGGATTATACCTATTTATACAAATACCCCGACGATTTCCACTCGTTAAGACATAGAGTCCACTAAGCATATCTTGAGTTGGTGCCGAAATGGGATCCCCAATAGTTGGAGACAAAAGATTCATATGAGAAAACATAAGTAAACGTGCCTCTGCTTGAGCCTCCAAAGATAAAGGCACATGAACAGCCATTTGATCCCCGTCAAAGTCTGCATTGAAGCCCTTACAAACTAATGGATGTAAACAAATAGCGCGTCCTTCCACTAAAACGGGGAGGAATGCCTGTATGCCTAATCTATGCAGAGTAGGCGCTCTATTCAGCAATACAGGATGGTCATCCAGAATTTCCTGAAGTATTTCCCATACAATCGGTTTTTTTTTCCGAATTTGACTCTTAGCAACTCCTATGTTCGAAGCAAGATGTTTTCTAATTAGGTCACGAATTACAAATGCCTGGAAAAGTTCTATTGCTATTTCGCGAGGCAATCCACATCGATGTAATGAAAGTGAAGGGCCCACGACAATCACGGACCGCCCTGAATAATCGACCCGTTTACCAAGCAGAGTCTCGCGAACTCTTCCTTCTTTGCCTTCAATTACATCTGAAAGCGACTTGTAAACTCTATTATGATCATCCCTCATTGGTTGTCCGCAGATTCCATTATCAAGAAGTGCATCCACGGCTTCTTGTAGCAATTTTTCCTGAGATATTATTAATTCTTCTGGCGTAGCTATACTTGTTGTTAATAGATCTGTAAGAGTATTATTCCGATAGATAATTCTTCTATAGATTTCATTAATATCCGAGGTCACTAGTTTATCCTCATCTATATGATAGATTGGTCTCAACTCAGGAGGAAGAACTGGTAATAGACACAAAACCATCCATTTTGGTTCTATATTTGTTCGAATAAAATGCTTAGCCAATTCCATGCGTCTAAGCAAAAAATCTTTTCTTCTTCCAACTTTTCGATCTTCCCATTCATTCCCTGTGGGTTCCTCTTCCTCCAATTCTTTCCATTCTACCAATGAATAGTCTATAATAATTCGTAAATCTAGATTGGCTAATTGTTGTCTGATAGAACCTCCCCCGGTAGACATCTCTCGATTTCGAAATGTATCGAAGCTCCGGGTAGTAAAAAAAATTGGGATTCTGTATTTCCAGGGTTGGATTTCATATTCCAATAAACCCCGTAATCGTAAAAAAGTA